TACATTAAAAAAAAAATCAATATCAAAAGAAATTAGGCATTTCATGCCTTTAATGAGTCCATTTTCTGGGGAATCAACATTCAATCGGAAAGGAATTCATTTACTTCTAGAAGAAGAACAAATTAGTTCAGAAGATCAAGAACAATTTTTAAAATTTTTAGTTGATGCAATCATAGGACTAAAAATAAATAATAAAAAAATAAAAAAATCTAAATCTATTGGAATAACAGAAATTAGTAAACAAGTTCCATGCTGGTCATACAAATTAATTGATGATTTAGAGCAGGAAGAACAAAAAAATGAGGACGACGTACCAACAGATCATCAAATTCGCTCAAGAAAAGCTAAACATGTCGTTATTTTTAATGCTAACGAACATAATATCGATATTGATAACATCAATTCCAATACGTCTGATCAAATAGAAGAAGTAGCTTTGTTACGTTATTCACAGCAATCTGATTTTCATCGAGACATAATAAAAGGTTCCATGCGGGTTCAAAGACGTAAAATAGTTATTTGGCAATTATTTCAAGCAAATATACATTCACCCCTTTTTTTAAATAGAATAGAAAACTTCTCATTATTTTCTTTTAATATTTCAACATTAATTAAACGGATTTTAAAAAATTATATAGAAAAAAATAGAGAATTTAAAATTTATGATTATTATACCGAAGAAAAAAAAAAGGAAGAAGAGCAACAAAGAGAAAATGAATACAAAGAAGAAAAAAGCAAAGAAAAAACACGAATAGAAATAGCTGAAGCCTGGGATACCATTCCATTTGCTCAAGTAATAAGAGGTTTGATGTTAGTAACCCAATCAATTCTTCGAAAATATATGCGATTACCTGTACTCATAATAGCAAAAAATATAGGTCGTCTATTCTTACTCCAACGCCCTGAGTGGTCTGAGGATTTCGAAGAGTGGAAGAAAGAAATACATGTTAAATGTACCTATAATGGTGTTCAGTTATCAGAAACAGAATTTCCTAAAAACTGGTTAAACGATGGTATTCAGATAAAGATACTATTTCCTTTTTGCCTAAAGCCTTGGCATAGATCGATGCTAAAACCTTCTTATCAATATAAAATGAAAAAACAAAATCAAACAGATAATTTTTGTTTTTTAACAGTTTGGGGAATGGAAACTGAACTTCCCTTCGGTTCCTCCCGAAAACGACCCCATTTTTTTCAACCTATTTTTACCGAACTCGACAAAAAAATTATAAAATTTACAAAGAAATGGGGTCAAGTTTTAAAATTTTTCAAAGCAAAACTCGAATTTTTGCTAACTGTTCCAAATGAAATTTTTATTAAAAGCCTTCTACTTTTACTTTTTCAAAAAAAAAAATTTTTAAGGGTAAGTCCAATTCGAGTATTTGGATTGAGAGACGAATCCATTGAAATAAAAAAAGATTCGGCAATCAATAATAATATAGTTCATGAATCATCCATTCAAGACGGATTCATGAATCAGACAAGTTATTCAGATTCAGTATCAGAACAAAAAAAAAAGGATCTGGCTAATAGAACAAAGACAATAAAAAATAAAATAGAAAAATTTGCAAAAGAAAAAAATTTTAAAACTCTAAAATTAATTCGTCAGCCTAACAAAACACATTATGGTACTAAAAATTTTGAATCACCCCAAAATCTCGGTCAGATATTAAAAAGAAAAAATACTCGATTAATTCGTAAATCAAATTATTTTAAAAAATTTTTTAGGGAAAGGTTATTCGTAGATCTATTTCTATATATTATTAATATTCCCCGAATTAATATAGAATTTTGTCTTGAATCAACAAAGAATTTAAGTGAAAAACGCCTTAACAATAATGAAAAAATTAAAGAAAAGGTTGAGAAAACAAATAAAAAAATAATTCAATTCATAAAATCACTTTTATATTTTGTTAGTCATATTAATAAGAATTCAAAGATTCTTTCGGATTTCTCTTTTTTGTCACAAGCATATGTATTTTATAAATTATCACAAGCCGAAGTTATAAACTTATACTTATATAAGTTAAGGTTTATCTTTCAATATCGCGGAACGTTTTTATTTCTAAAAAATGAAATAAAAAATTATTTTGTAACACAAGTAATAACTTCTTCTAAGTTAAAGCCTAAAAAACTTCAAAATTATGGACGGACTCAATGGAAAAACTGGTTAAAATTAAAAAGTAATTATCAATATGATTTATCTCAGAAAAAATGGTCGCAATTAGGACTACAAAAATGGCGCAATCGAGTCACTGAATATTGTGAGGTTGAAAAGAAAAATTTACAAAAAAACAAAAGGAATTCAGATAAAAAAGACCAATTACTTAATGCTAAAAATATAAAAAATTCCGAAAACTATTTATTGCTCGATCAAAAATATAATTTAAAAAAAAACGATAAATATAATATTTTAGCATATAATTTCATTTTTTATGAAGATAAGAAGGATTCATATAGTTATGGCGAACCATTACAAATAAATAAAAACCAAGAATTTTTTTATACTTATAATTATAATTATTACATATCTACAAACAAATTAATTGATATGTGGTGGAGTATCCCTATTACTAATTATTTAGGAATAAATATTATTCCGGATATAGAGAAAAATACAAATAGAAAATATTTTGATTGGAAAATTATCCATTTTTGTCTTATAAAAAAAATGGACATTGAGGCTTGGATCAATATTAGTAGCAGGAGTACTGAAAATACTAAGACTGAAACGAAAAATTATAAAATTGTTGATAAAATTGAAAAGAAAGATCTTTTTTACCGCACAATTTATCAAGAAATAAAAAAATCCCATAAAAATAAAATATCTTTTGATTGGATGGGAATGAATGAAGAATTACTAAGTCATCCTATATCGAATCTGGAATTTTTGCTCTTCCCAAAATTTTTATTGCTTTATAATGCATATAAAATGAAACCGTGGATTATACCAATAAATTCAATTTTTTCAAATTTTAATGTAATTTATAATTTTAGCGAAAAGAAAAACATCAATAGAACGAAAAAAACAAATCCTTTTACAACATCTAGAATATTAAATGAAATAAAATCTATGGAATTAGAGAATAGGAATCAAGGCGAAAAAGAAGTCATAAGTCAAAGAGATTCCGGATCCGATGTTCAAAAAAATTCTGAGTTTGTTATCTCAAAGCACCAAAAAGATATTCAAGAAAATTATATAGGATCAGATATTAAAGGGCGTAGGAAAAAAAAACAAAACAAGAGTAGTACAGAAGCAGAACTCGATTTCTTCCTTAAAAGATATTTGCTTTTTCAATTGAGATGGGAGGGTTCTTTGAATCAAAAATTGCTCAATAATATCAAAGTCTACTGTCTCTTGCTTAGATTGACAAATCCCAGAGAAATTACAATATCCTCGATTGAAAGAAGAGAAATGAGTCTGAATATAATGCTGATTCAGCAAGATTTAACTCTTCCACAATTGATAAAAAGGGGGATATTTAGTATTGAACCCATTCGCCTGTCTGTAAAGGGCAACGGACAATTTATTTTGTACCAAACCATAGGTATTTCATTGATTCATAAAAGTAAACACCAAAAAAATAAAAAAAGAAACATCGACAGTATTGATAAGAAGAATCCAGATGAATGGATTCCAAGGTATAAATTTGATTTACTTGTTCCTGAAACTATTTTATCACCTAGGCGTCGTAGAAAATGGAGAATTCTAATGTGTTTGAATTCAAGTAATAATAATGGTATATATAGGAATGCAGTATCTTATAACAGGAATCATATACAAAACTGTAGTCAATTTTTTGATGAAAACAAAGATCTTAGGCACGAAAACAATACAGTTATAAAGTATAAAGTCTTTCTTTGGCCTAATTATCGACTAGAAGATTTAGCCTGTATGAATCGTTATTGGTTTGATACTAATAACGGCAGTCGTTTTAGTCTATTAAGAATACGTATGTATCCACGATTTAAAATGCATTTATGATAATTTTATATCTTCACTATTATCATATATCAGAAGAGATGCCTACGCGTCTTGTCTTCAATTCTGATATACGATAATAATTTGATGACGTATCAATTCAATTAGATTTATAAAGGAATCACCATAATTTTTTTTAATAAAAAATAAGAAAATGTATATACCAGTTTAAAAAGCTGGCATTATTATTACTGATTGATAAAATTTCATATTTAGGAATAAGGAAGGTTAAGAATTTATGAATAAAAATGCATTTATATCCTCGATTTCACATGAAAAAAAAGAGGAAAACAGGGGATCTATTGAATTTCAAGTTTTCTGTTTTACCACTAAGATACGAAGACTTACTTTACATTTGGAATTACATAAAAAAGATTATTCATCTCAGAGAGGTCTACGAAAAATTCTAGGAAAACGTCAACACCTACTGGTTTATTTATCAAAGAAAAATAGAGTACGTTATAAAGAATTAATCAGTGAATTGAACATTAGAGAGCTAAAAACCCGTTAATTTTAAGAGTTGTTTTGAATTATTTGATTTATTATATCTTGCATTTTTATGAACTTTTTTTAATCCATGTCAAAATGAATTCCGGAAAGAATAATTGGGACAAAACCTATGACTGTACCAACTACAAGAAAAGACCTCATGATAGTTAATATGGGCCCTCACCACCCATCAATGCATGGCGTTCTACGACTTATTGTTACTTTAGACGGCGAAGATGTTATTGACTGTGAACCTATATTGGGTTATTTACACAGAGGGATGGAGAAAATTGCTGAAAACCGAACAATTATACAGTATCTTCCTTATGTAACACGTTGGGATTATTTAGCTACTATGTTCACAGAAGCAATAACGGTAAATGGACCCGAGCAATTGGGCAATATTCAAGTACCTAAAAGAGCTAGCTATATCAGAGTTATTATGTTGGAGTTAAGTCGTATAGCTTCTCATTTGTTATGGCTCGGCCCTTTTATGGCAGATATTGGGGCGCAAACCCCCTTTTTCTATATTTTCAGAGAAAGAGAATTAGTATATGATTTATTTGAAGCTGCCACCGGTATGAGAATGATGCATAATTTTTTTCGTATTGGCGGAATAGCTGCCGATCTACCTTATGGGTGGATAGATAAATGTTTAGACTTTTGTGATTATTTTTTAACGGGACTTGCTGAATACCAGCAACTGATTACGCGAAATCCTATTTTTTTAGAACGAGTTGAAGGAGTTGGCTTTATTTCCGAAGAAGCGGCAATAAACTGGGGCTTATCAGGACCAATGCTACGATCTTCCGGAATAGAATGGGATCTTCGTAAAGTTGATCATTATGAGTGTTATGATGAATTTGATTGGGACGTCCAATGGCAAAAAGAAGGGGATTCATTAGCTCGGTATTTAGTACGAATAGGTGAAATGGCAGAATCCATCAAAATTATTCAACAAGCTCTAGAAGGAATTCCGGGGGGTCCCTATGAGAATTTAGAAATTAGACGCTTTGATAGGATAAAAGATCCTGAATGGAATGATTTTGACTATCGATTCATTAGTAAAAAACCGTCTCCTACTTTTGAATTGTCGAAACAAGAACTTTATGTAAGAGTCGAAGCCCCAAAGGGGGAGTTGGGGATTTTTTTGATAGGGGATCAGAGTGTTTTTCCTTGGAGATGGAAAATTCGACCACCCGGTTTTATCAATTTGCAAATTCTTCCTCAGTTAGTTAAAAAAATGAAATTGGCTGATATTATGACAATATTAGGTAGCATAGATATCATTATGGGAGAAGTTGATCGTTGAAATGATAATTGATACAACAAAAATACAAAATATCAACTCTTTTTACAGATTGGAATCCTTAAAAGAGATTTATGGGACTATATGGATACTTTTCCCTATTTTGATTCTTGTATTGGGAATCACAATAGGCGTACTAGTAACTGTATGGTTAGAAAGAGAAATATCCGCGGGTATCCAACAACGTATTGGACCTGAATATGCGGGTCCTTTGGGAATTCTTCAAGCTTTAGCAGACGGAACAAAACTTATTTTTAAAGAAAACCTTCTTCCATCTAGAGGGGATACACGTTTATTTAGTATCGGACCCTCTATAGCCGTCATATCAATTCTACTAAGTTATTCAGTAATTCCTTTTGGGTATCATCTTGTTCTAGCGGATCTCGGTATTGGTGTTTTTTTATGGATCGCTATTTCAAGTATTGCTCCGATTGGGCTTCTTATGTCAGGATATGGATCAAATAATAAATATTCCTTTTTAGGTGGTCTACGGGCTGCTGCTCAATCAATTAGTTATGAAATACCATTAACTCTATGTGTGTTATCAATATCTCTACGTGTGATTCGTTAAGACATACGTCTTTTTAGGCTTCTAAGAAAAAATGTTGAATTTCTACGCAACGTATTAAATGGATCTCCTAATTTTTTATTCACTTATTTTTTTAACTTCTAGGGGTGATAAATTAAACCAGATAGTTAGATGAGTGCAAAAAAAACAGCTTATAAATTTGCCGTAAAAAAAATCTCATTTCCTATGTACAGAGGCTAAACGAAAATAAACATAAGCAGACAAGACTGTTTATCCCCAAGATAAATTAAAAATTATAACTTGAAGCGGGTTGAAAAAATTTTTATGGAGTTTTTACTATAAATAAAAACAACCATATTATGATATAGATTGAGTAAAAAGAAGTGGATGATTAGGAACACCAAAGTACACAAAGGATTCGTAATAGAGATTATCTAAATTATTCTAAGTTTACATAAACGAAATACTAATTGAGGCTTTAAATTGGTAGAAATTATCAAGCAGTACTCCCAAAAATTCCGATCCAGAGTATGCTCCTATCCACCCATTAAGTAAATAACTATCAGGAACGAAGTAATCCTTTAACTTTTTTAAGCCTAAATAAAAGAAAAAAAAAAAAGAATACAAGAAATAAAAAAATAGACGAAAAATTTTTAATAAACAAACTATTTTTTTAGATATACATTCCATATTCATGGAAATGTCATTTTTGTTATGGCATAAATCATGAATGAATGTTTAAATCTTTTTTAAAAATAAGGTTAATTTTTTATTTTTATTCATATTAAAAGAGTATCTTATTCAAGAATTAAGTTATTACTCAAAAAGTATTGCGTCAGTCAAAGGATGAGATCTATTCTGAAGCACTTTTCTATTATCGCAGACAGAATTCCATTGGTTTAATTCCGGAGCTTTCGGTTTATTTTTACTTTATATATCCTACAACGATATCCGTAAAGAATATCGAATCAATCCTTAGATTTATTTATGGCTCTCGAGGAGCCGTATGAGGTGAAAATCTTATGTACGGTTCTGTAATAGCGATGACAAGAGTAATCTTATCGTCGACTATGATTATCTAACAGTTCAAGTACAGTTGACATAGTTGAGGCGCAGTCAAAATATGGTATTTTAGGGTGGAATTTGTGGCGGCAACCTATAGGATTTATTGTTTTTATAATTTCTTCTCTAGCAGAATGCGAGAGATTACCCTTTGATTTACCAGAAGCCGAAGAAGAATTAGTAGCAGGTTATCAAACCGAATATTCAGGTATTAAATTTGGTTTATTTTATGTTGCTTCCTATCTAAATCTACTAATCTCCTCATTATTTGTAACAGTTCTTTACTTGGGTGGTTGGGATTTTTCTATTCCAAATATATTCATTCCTGAGTTTTTTGAAATACATAAAACGGAAGGAGTCTTTGGAACGACATTTAGTATTTTTATTACATTAATGAAAACGTTTTTGTTCTTGTTCATTCCTATCGCAACAAGATGGACTTTACCTAGACTGAGAATGGACCAATTATTAAATCTTGGATGGAAATTTCTTTTACCTATTTCTTTAGGTAATCTATTATTAACAACTTCTTCCCAACTTCTTTCATTATAAAAAAACGATAAGATTTGATACTCACTAGAATTATTATTTGTCTGAAACAAGAGAACGAAACAAAATCTTCTTTTTTATTTTGATATTTACTATATGTTCCCTATGGTAACCGGGTTCATCAATTATGGTCAACAAACAGTACGAGCGGCAAGGTATATAGGTCAAGGTTTTATGATTACCCTATCTCATGCCAATCGTTTACCTGTAACTATTCAATATCCTTATGAAAAATTGATAACCTCAGAGCGGTTTCGTGGTCGAATACACTTTGAGTTTGATAAATGTATTGCTTGTGAAGTATGTGTTCGTGTATGTCCGATAGATTTACCTGTTGTTGATTGGAAATTAGAAAAAGATATTCGAAAAAAACAATTGCTTAATTACAGCATTGATTTCGGAATCTGTATATTTTGTGGTAATTGTGTTGAGTATTGTCCAACAAATTGTTTATCAATGACTGAAGAATATGAGCTTTCCACTTATGATCGTCATGAATTAAATTATAATCAAATTGCTCTGGGTCGTTTACCAATACCAATAACTGATGATTACACAATTCGAACTATTTTAAATTCACCTCAAACAAAAAAAAAATCTAGGGATTAAAAAAAACTTCCTAATTATTAAATAACTCAATTTTTAACGCTCCTTTATTTTATTTTTAAATACTAAATTAAATAGTGAATTTAAATTCAAAAAGTTTTTTCTTGGTCAATAATTAAAAAATATAATGAGTCGCTATTCTATTGATTGGTGAAAATAAAAATGTGTATTAAAAATATGGTTACTGTAATAGTTTTAAATAGTTGTTATTTTGAACTACTTTAATTTAATAAAAAAAAAAAAACAGAAAAAATACAATGGGTACAAAAATTTTACTCATAAAAAGTCGTACACATTAGGATTTAACAATTAGTAAAGGCACTAATCTTTATTCCTGTTCAATTCAATAAGATCATGAAACATTCTGATTTTTTATCTCTTATTTTTTATATAATGGATTTACCTGGATCAATACATGATTTTCTTTTAGTCTTTCTGGGAACAGGTCTTATATTAGGGGGTCTAGGAGTAGTATTATTTAACAATACAATTTTTTCTGCCTTTTCGTTGGGGTTGGTTCTTGTTTGTATATCTTTATTTTATATTCTCGCCAATTCGCAGTTTGTAGCTTCTGCACAACTCCTTATTTATGTGGGAGCTATAAATGTTTTAATAATATTTGCTGTAATGTTCATGAATGGGCCAGAATATGACACAAATTTACGTCTGTGGACTGTTGGGGATAACATTACTTCGTTGATTTGTACAAGTCTTTTTTTTTCATTAATTTTTATTACTCTAAATACCTCATGGTATGGTATTATTTGGACTACAAAATCAAACCAGATTCTAGAACAAGATTTGATAACTACTAGTCAACAAATCGGAATTCATTTATCAACAGATTTTTTTCTTCCCTTTGAACTCATTTCAATAATTCTTTTAGTTGCTTTAATAGGCGCAATTGCTATCGCGCGTCAATAATTTATTTTTAAAACTAGCAATAAAAAAGAGTATTTTATCATATCCATTTACATTAAATTCTATTCGGATTCCTTTATAAACTTTTAATTTGATTTCTTATTACCAACATCTTTTTTTTGCTTTAAATTTTGTCAATTTTATTTGAACTTATGGTATTCTAGTCAATCAAATGGGTTTAATTGTTGTTCAGATTGAAATGCATTAAATCTAAATTTATATTGATAAGGAGTTGATCAATGATGCTCGAACATGTACTTGTTTTGAGTGCTTATTTATTTTCTATCGGAATCTATGGATTAGTCACGAGTCGAAATTTAGTACGGGCTCTGATATGTCTTGAACTTATATTGAATGCAGTTAATCTAAATTTTGTAACATTTTCTGATTTTTTTGATAGCCGCCAATTAAAAGGAAATATTTTCTCAATTTTTGTTATAGCTATTGCAGCCGCTGAAGCAGCAATTGGGCTTGCTATTGTTTCTTCAATTTATCGTAACAGAAAATCAACTCGTATCAATCAATCGAATTTATTGAATAAATAGTCTTTTTTTTTTTATTCTCTATATTTTTTATTCTAAATATTATTATTATATTCTATATAAATATAAATTTAAATTTGAAATTCCATTTAAATTATTAAGTATCGAACTTTAAGGTAAAAAATAAATTTAAAATGTAAGAAGTCAAAGTATTTTGGACCCGTTTTCTATTTATTTTTTAGTAAGTCGCCAATCCAAGCCAGAAGTAAATAGCTTCAAAAAATTCTGGTAAATCGTTGATTCGTCTGGTATTTTAATATGTACTTCATTTACTTTACTATAACTAGATCGAAAATTAAACTTAATGAAATTAAAAAAATTAAAGATCCTATGTCACATTCAGTAAAGATTTATGATACATGTATAGGGTGTACTCAATGTGTTCGAGCTTGCCCCACAGATGTATTAGAAATGATACCTTGGGACGGATGTAAGGCTAAACAAATAGCTTCTGCCCCAAGAACTGAGGACTGTGTTGGTTGTAAGAGATGCGAATCCGCTTGTCCAACAGATTTTTTAAGTGTTCGAGTTTATTTATGGCATGAAACAACGCGGAGTATGGGTCTAGCTTATTGATACGTCCCATAAAATTGCATTTGAATCCATTTATTCAATTTGGATTTTTTACTGAAAAAAACCCGCACCCGAAAAGAAATTTCTTTTCGGGTGCGGGTTTTTTTGGCCCAAGCGTATCTTGTCTTTACCACGAATTCTTTTCCTTGGTTAACAACAATTGTCGTTTTACCCATATTTGCAGGTTCTTTAATGTTAATTCTCCCTCATAGAGGAAATAAGGCAACTCGGTGGTATACAATAGGCATATCTACTATAGAGCTACTTCTAACAACCTATGCGTTTTGTTATCATTTCCAACCGGACGACCCATTAATCCAACTGGCCGAAGATTATAAATGGATCAACTTTTTTGATTTCCACTGGAAATTAGGAGTAGATGGACTTTCGATAGGACCCGTTTTACTGACGGGATTCATCACTACTTTAGCTACTTTAGCGGCTTTTCCAGTTACTCGGGATTCCCGATTATTCCACTTTCTGATGTTAGCAATGTACAGTGGTCAAATGGGCTCATTTTCATCCCGAGATCTTTTACTTTTTTTCATAATGTGGGAATTAGAATTAATTCCTGTTTATCTACTTTTATCCATGTGGGGAGGAAAGAAACGTCTCTATTCAGCTACTAAATTTATTTTGTATACGGCCGGGGGTTCCATTTTTCTATTAATGGGAGTTTTGGGTGTTGGTTTATATGGTTCTATTGAACCTACCTTAAATTGGGAAACATTAGTTAATCAATCGTATACCCTGGCATTAGAAATAATATTCTATATTGTATTTTTTATTGCTTTTGCTGTAAAATTACCAATTATACCTTTACATACATGGTTACCAGATACCCATGGGGAAGCTCATTACAGTACTTGTATGCTTCTAGCGGGAATCTTATTAAAAATGGGAGCGTATGGGTTGGTTCGGATCAATATGGAATTATTACCTCATGCTCATTCGATATTTTCGCCTTGGTTGATAATAATAGGCACAGTGCAAATAATCTATGCAGCTTTAACATCTCCTGGACAACGCAATTTAAAAAAAAGAATAGCCTATTCCTCTGTATCTCACATGGGTTTTATAATTATAGGAATTAGTTCTATAACTGAAACGGGACTTAACGGAGCCATTTTACAAATAATTTCTCATGGATTTATTGGTGCTGCACTTTTTTTCTTAGCGGGAACTAGTTACGATCGAACACGTCTTGTTTATCTCGACGAAATGGGCGGAATAGCTATTCCAATGCCAAAAATTTTTACACTATTCAGTAGTTTTTCCATGGCATCCCTTGCATTACCGGGCATGAGTGGTTTCATTGCCGAATTAATAGTCTTTTTTGGAATAATTACAAGCCAAAAATTACTTTTAATGCCAAAGATACTAATTTCTTTTGGAATGGCAATTGGAATGATATTAACTCCTATTTATTCATTATCTATGTTACGTCAAATGTTTTATGGATATAAGTTATTTAATATTACAAACTCTTATTTTTTTGATTCTGGTCCACGAGAATTTTTTGTTTCGACTTCTATCTTTCTACCTGTACTAGGTGTTGGCGTTTACCCAGATTTCGTTCTTTCATTATCCGCTGAGAAGGTAGAAGCTATTTTATCAAACTTTTTTCTAGATAAGTTTCATTTAATGAAATGAAAAAGTAGTCGTCTTTCTATTTGTATATTTGTAATAAGAACGACTGAATTGGAATTATAATTAGGACATTTTAGACATTTGTGAGAACCATCTTAATGGTTCTCACCTGTTTATAAGTTGATAAGAAACACCTTAGCCTATGTTTGTATTCGTAAAGTCTTTTCTTCAATTAAATTTAATTTAGAATGAACCATAACTATGTAGCCCTATTCCTAAGAGATTGACTCCAAAATAGCATATCCAAATTATAAGAAAGCCTATAAAAGCTACAATTGCAGAATTTGCACCCTGAAAATTTTTATTTGTTCTAATATGTAAATAAATTGCAAATACAGTCCAAGTAATAAATGCCCAAGTTTCCTTTGGGTCCCAATTCCAATATGATCCCCACGCCTCATTTGCCCATACTGCTCCTGAAAGAATACCTATGGTTAAAAGGATAAATCCTAAACTAATAACACGATAACTCCAACGATCCAGTTGGTCAATCAATTGAGATCTATAATAATTTTTAACAGAAAAGGCTAAAACGCTTTCTAAAATATTGTCTTTTTCGTTCATGTGTGGAATTTCCGTAAATAAAAGGGACTCGTTTAATAAATGTTTTCTTTTATCAAAAAGGGTTTTTTTAGCTTTTTGAAATAGAATGATTAGAAGTGCTACTGATAACAATGATCCGCATAAAAGAGCGGCATAACCTAGTACCATCATACTTACGTGCATCATTAACCAATGGGATTGAAGAGCGGGTACTAATATTGAAGATTGGCGCATTTCCGTTAAAAGGCCTGAAGTAGCAAACCCTTGGGTAAAAATAGCACTTGGTGCAGTTATTGCACTTAAATTATTTTTTTGGTTTTTTAAATATGGAATCATATGAATAATGTAAAAACTCCAGGAAAGGAAGATTAATGATTCATATAGATCACTTAATGGGAAATGTTTCCAATAAACCCAACGCGTAATTAATAATCCCGTTAGGGATAAAAAACTAACTATCATGCCTTTTTCTAATGAATTATATAGCCGCACTTTTTCATTGACTACTAAAGTTATCAAATGGAGTGTAATTACAACGGAAACCGTTGAAAACGAAATATGAGTCAAAATACGTTCTAAAGTCGAAAATATCATATAAAACTCTATCTATACATAGATAAAAAAGAAATACTTCAATTAAAAATTATCAAATGAAAAATATGAAAGAAATTTTATTTATCATTATTATTATAATGGTCTAGAAAACTGTTGAATTCTTTTGATAATTTTTAAGATACCATGCCGCCACTCGGACTCGAACCGAGATGCTCTCGCACTGCTTCCTAAGAGCAACGTGTCTACCAATTTCACCATAGCGGCTTGTTTGAAATCATAATAGTCTTTTTTTATTCAATCGTCGAGAGTAATTTTTTTTGTATAAAACAAAAATTTGACAAATAAAAGATAATTAGAAAATCTAAAAATGCTTTTAATTTAAGTAAATTTTAAAGTACTACTTTGATTTGACAATTGACTCTCGTGTCGTTTAGATTTGGAACTTTTGTAAATAAAATATTCTGTCTCTCATTCCGGGGTAGACCACAAAAAATTTTTTTCTTGTTTTATTTTCATTTATTAATCATTTTTGATCTGATTTCTAAATTAGTAAATAACAAATGAATATGAATCCCCAAAAATCTACTGTTTTAGATCACATTTGAAATACGACATCGAACTCTTTTTTCTTAAAAGGAGACTTTATATATCCAAAAAATGAATTAAACATATAGAATAGCAAAGTAAATTTTCTTTGTATTATAGGTTATTTTATATTTGAACAAAATAATTTAATATTGAACTGAACATGTCATATAAGAAAAGTTGTTCGTTTTTTATTTTAAAATTTATAAAAACTTTGATAATTTTGTTGTGACAAAACATAAAGGGTTGATGGGGAAAAACTCCCCATCTTAGAAATTCAAAAATAAACTAAAAAAAACGATGATGATTATATCTTTTTTTTTTTTAGGACCCTTTTTTGGTTGATATAAGAGCTCTTTTTCTACATATCATAAGAAAAAGTCACACGTTTTTATAATTTTATAAATATTAATTAAAAAATTAATAAATACAAAATAGTTATTTCATTTTTAATTTGAAATTAAAAAGGAAATTTCATCATAATTTAGGATGTTAATTTGTTCTATTAAGATTTTTTTTGAATCAGGTCCATTCTGATTATTCCAAGTTTTGAGTACTTTTTTTTAGTACAAAAAAACTTTTTGAATTCCCAGTATAAAGAGATTTTGCTAACGAAAAAGCTTTTAACGCCGCCCAATACCCTTTTTTTTTCCAAAAATTTTTACGAATACGCTTTTTGGAAATAGAAGTTCGTTTTTTTGGAACTGCCATTTCAAATTTTATTTATTCTTCATTGTTATAGTTGGATGTGAAAGACATCTGTTGTTTAAAAAAATCTTTGTTTCTTATTCATTATCTCTTATTCATTATCTATGTATTTATATTCTAGGCGATAACCAAATTTTGTATTAAATAATAATATGGGCGATTAGTATAAACAAACTTTTTTATGATCCAGCGACTATTCATAAAAAAATGCATATGAAATTCAAAATTATTATTAATTAATGACTAAAAATGTCACCTTATATCTATTCTCTAGTTTATTTTTGTTGTATTTTAATTGAATTTATATGTACATAATAAACCACGCCAACAAATTTTAAAACCCACTACTTACTTAATCTTAATTTAAAAACTTGACTTTAGTTTTTTGAAAACATATAGACTTTTTATATATATTTTTGGACTGGAAAATAATTCAAAATTTTTGTGTACAACGGGTTAATAATTCCGAATTCCGAACTTATTTTAGAATAAATTAATTTTTTTGTATTATTAGAGCTTTAGTAACTAATTTTTATAGTCTATAGACGGATTAGAAATGCTTTAAATATAAAGGAAAGTTTTTTTATCTTCTTTCTCTTATATATTAAAATTTACTTATTTATTAACAAATTTTATATTTGACCAATAAGAATTTCTTGATTTGAATATTAAAAAAATTCAACATCTATGTATATTAATTTAGTGTTATTATATATTGTGATTTTTAATGGATTTCTTTCAAAAGATGACTATTAAAAAAAATTAAATTCAAAATAAAAATTTTATATTATATTATGGAACATATATACCAATATGCATGGATCATACCCTTCATTCCACTCCCAGCTCCTTTCTTAATAGGAGTGGGACTTCTCCTTTTTCCAACAGCAACAAAAAGTATTCGACGGGTGTGGGCTTTTTGTAGTATTTCTTTATTAACTATAGCTATGATTTTTTCGACGACGCTGGCAATTCAACAAATAAATAGTAATTCCATTTATCAATATGTATGGTCTTGGACTATTAATAATGATTTTTCTTTTGAATTTGGCTATTTGCTCGATCCACTTACTTCTATTATGTTAGTCTTAATAACTACTGTTGCAATTTTGGTTCTTATTTATAGCGATAATTATATGTGTCATGATCAGGGATATTTAAGATTTTTTGTTTACATGAGTTTTTTCAATACTTCCATGTTAGGATTAGTTACTAGTTCAAATTTAATACAAATTTATATTTGTTGGGAATTAGTTGGAATGTGTTCGTATCTATTAATAGGTTTTTGGTTTACACGCCCCATTGCCGCGAATGCTTGTCAAAAAGCGTTTGTGACTAATCGTGTAGGAGATTTTGGCTTATTATTAGGAATTTTAGGTCTTTATTGGGTAACAGGCAGTTTCGATTTTCGTGATTTGTTTGAAATATTTACTAACTTAATTAAAACTCATGAAGTTAATATTTTATTTTGTATTTTTTGTACTTTATTCTTATTTTCTGGTGCAGTTGCAAAATCTGCCCAATTTCCTCTTCATGTATGGTTACCCGATGCTATGGAGGGGCCTACTCCGATTTCAGCTCTCATACATGCTGCGACCATGGTCGCAGCCGGGATTTTTCTAGTTGCTCGTCTTTTTCCTCTTTTCATAGTTATACCTTATATAATGTATGTAATCGCTTTTATAGGTATAATAACTTTATTTTTAGGAGCTACCTTAGCTCTTGCTCAAAAAGATATTAAGAGAAGTTTAGCTTATTCTACAATGTCTCAATTGGGTTATATGATGTTAGCCCTAGGTATGGGTTCTTATCGAGCTGCTTTATTTCATTTGATTACTCATGCTTATTCAAAAGCTTTATTGTTTTTAGGATCCGGATCCCTTATTCATTCAATGGAAACGCTTGTTGGATATTCTCCAGATAAAAATCAAAATATGGTTCTTATGGGAGGATTAACAAAACATGTTCCAATTACAAAAACTGCTTTTTTAATAGGTACGCTTTCTCTTTGTGGTATTCCGCCTCTTGCTTGTTTTTGGTCCAAAGATGAAATTCTTAATGATAGTTGGTTTTATTCGCCAATTTTTGCAATAATAGCTTATTTCACAGCCGGATTAACCGCTTTTTATATGTTTCGAATCTATTTTCTTACGTTTGACGGGCATTTAAACCTTTATTGTAAAAATTCTAGTGGAAAAAAAAATATTTCCCTCTATTCAATGTCTCTGTGGGGTAAAGACGGATTGAAAAAAATTAATAAAAATTTATCTTTAGTTACTTTATTAACAAGGAATGCTAATCGAGCAGAGACTTCCGTTTTTAGGAAAAACCCATATAAAATTTACAGACATTTTTTAAAAATAATGCGATCTTTTATTACTATTACTTTTACTGAAAATAAAAAAATTTTTGCATATCCTCCTGAATCGGACAATACTATGCTATTTCCTCTCATTGTATTGATTGTGTTTACTTTTTTCATTGAATTAATTGGAATTCCGTTTAATCAAGAAGGAATAGGATTGGATATATTAACTAAATGGTTAACTCCATCCGTAAATCCTTTACATTCACCTTTGAATAATTATGTTGATTGGTATGAATTTGCAATAAATGCAACTTTATCAGTTAGTATAGCTTGTTGGGGAATATTTATAGCTTTTTTTTTATATAAACCTATTTATTCATCGTTAAAAAATTTTTATTTAATAAATTCATTTGATAAAAGAGGTCCAAAGAGACCTTTTTGGGATAATATAACAATTTTTTTTTATAATTGGTCTTCGAACCGTGGTTATATTGATGATTTTTATACAACATATTTTATTAAGGGTGTACGAGGGTTGGTCGAGTTAGTTTCTTTTATTGATAGACGAATAATTGATGGAATTCCGAATGGATTTGGTATTACAAGTTTTTTTGTAGCCGAAAGTATTAAATATATAGGAGGGGGTCGCATATCCTCATATCTTTTTTTGTATTTATTTTATGTCTGCATTTTTTTATTTTTTTATTATTTATTTTTAGTCCTATGATTGCATCAACTAAAAATTTTAAAAATTGTTCTTGATCTTCTGAACTAATTTGTTCTTCTTCTAGAAGTAAATGAATTCCTTTCCGATTGAATGTTGATTCCCCAGAAAATGGACTCATTAAAGGCATGAAATGCCTAATTTCTTTTGATATTGATTTTTTTTTTAATGTATCTTTTTTCTGTTCAAATTCGTGGTAATTATAATCATTACGAAGAATACTATGAATCTTATTTATAAAAATTCCATCTATCCAATTTTGGACTACAGTTTCATTTATAATAGAGGGTGAAAAGCATTTTTTTATTATTCCACGATAGGGTCCATTTAAGAAAGGATCATTTATTTTTGGCAAATATTCCTTTTTAGTTTTCTCATTGCATAATTGAGTTTTTTTATCGAGTCCATCTATATAAAAAAGTCCTTTGTCTAGAACTGCAATTCTATTAGCAAATTCATTGCTTAAGCTGTTTTTTTTTTGTTCATTGGTATAAATCCAATAATTGTATAGTTCATCGTATAATAATTTTTCTGTTGTAGACAAAGAAATCTTTCTTTGTATCATTTCCCAGAAAATTGATAAACTGGGTGGATATGTAAAAGAAATTCTTTTTTTTCCATCGTTTTGACATGTATAAAAAAAATATTGTGACATTTCATTTCTTACCGCATTTTCAAATCGATTGTTTTTTATATATCGCGTTGGACGATTCCAACGTTTATAGTCGAAAAGAAGAGAAAGAAGGGGTTTTTCAAACCAGAATAGGTTTTTCTTTTCTTCTTTAAGTATTTCTAACTTCGAAATATCTTGATTGCCAGAATAAGAAGTTGGGCTATTTTTATAGTATGCTTCTTTTAAGTGCAAGTGGAATTCATCCTTTGTTTTGTCCTTTCCATTCACTCGGATCTTTTCCGTTTCATCAATTTTGTCCGGATCCGGATCCTCCTTTTTTTCCGAAAAAAGGGAAGGAGAAGGATCTTCTTCGGTGAATCCCTCTTCTTCCTGTTTAGTCTCCTTCGTTTCGGACTTTTTTTCTATTTCTACATCTGTTTCGTCCTCACTTTCTTTCGTTTCTGAGGTTTCTTTCAGTTTCTTAGTAAAAATGGGTGACGGCATTCGGCCTAAATAGTAGACACAGGTAATAAATAAGAGAATACTAAAGATTCGAGCCATAGAATTTTTTAATTCTGACACCAGATACTTATTAGATCGAATAAGTACATTAGATCTAATAGAATGATTTTGCTGTATCCAAACTAATACCAACCCAACCCATTTCATGAATAAAATGTGACCAATTAACCAACCAACAAAACTACTTGTTACAAATAACATCTTGTTGTTGCATCGAAACATATAAATGTTTACTAATCTGGCTAACATTGAACTTGGTAAAATGAAATGGTTGAATAATTGAAAAATGAGATTATTCAGGAATACACATTGAATGCTGAGATTACGCATTGAATTTCTGCTAGTAGATCCATAATCAAAAAAGCGTTTGTGATTGTTCCAGAAGAAATGAAACAAAAGGTAGGGTAGAGCTAGGACAGTTATTGTATGAGGTCTACCCAATGCTAGATGCAGAGGCGTATAATAGATCGATATGAACATCACGAGCTGTCCCATAATAAAACCAGTTGTTGCTGATACCTTCTTCTCGGTTCCTTCTTCTCCTTCTTCCATAACCTGAGCTCGGAGAAGGAAGAGATAAGAGGGCCCTATGGAGAATGTGGTCAGAAATCCATAATAAAGTCCGACCACAACGACCGAATTGATTATCTTCATGCATAAGGATACTAGATTACCTAGTAGAAAAGATTGAAAAATCATCACAAACCTCCCTTTTTCTTTTGTATTGCAATTTCTGGATTATTATATGATGATTTTTTAACTTTCCATATCTAGAAATAGAAAGAGATAGACTAGAAACGACATCTCTTATGTCGATGACACAAAAGGGATATTAAATGATTGGAATTGGGATATGGATGGAATATAATGAAATAGAGCCACTTTCAGGTTCTCTATGAAATGAGGCATGGAAGGGAGCCATTACGAATAAGTTCCGGGAGTTACGAAGGAAGCTTCGAGCTCATATTGATCATGGGTTGAGACCGGTAATTTAATTCTATGAGATCGAGTCTGGCGTTGTTCCTCAGTAGCTCAGTGGTAGAGCGGTCGGCTGTTAACTGATTGGTCGTAGGTTCGAATCCTACTTGGGGAGATTTTATGAATTCTTCATTCTTTAATTCATAATGAAGAGGCTCGCTTTGACCGTTAAGAGTAGGTAAGTGGTCTTCCCTGTCTTTTTTTCTATCTCGTCGTATCGTATCACATTCTCATTCTGTTCTGCGCTATTTG